GAGGATTCATTGAGATTCTCAAATTTTGAAGATACTTTTTCGAATGAGCCGAGCCACTAGGATGAAACTAAAAGAGTTCCGCATTATGAACTATGTACCGCGCACATCACTTAGATGGGCTATAGAAAGTAACATAGGAGGAAATGAAGAAATAGAATATGAAAAAAATAGAGAAGGAAATGAAAGAGGATCATATTCTATTTGTACTGTATCTGAAATGAACTTTGGCTATTCCCATCCCTCAACTCCTCTAGACTATACTTTTTCTCTTTCAACTAACTAATTTAGCCTTTCGAATATGTATAAAGTATTAACGTTTTTTTTTGAACAAAAGGAGACACAGTATGGACAAATAAAAAAACAAGAGGAAACAAAATGGAATTCTTTTGTATACTTTATATACATATGATATATATAAGGGGTATATCTCCGACATTTAGATGGATAAATAGGTATCATGATTTATACTATTAATGAATATGTATGTCGACCCATATCAATTAATTTTTAGAATATATACTCATACAAATTACTCATGTGCCAGGAACCAGATTTGAACTGGTGACACGAGGATTTTCAGTCCTCTGCTCTACCAGCTGAGCTATCCCGACCATTCACGACGCATCATCCTCATTTTATTTTAATATAGGACTTGGGTCTATGTCAATTAGTCAATTAGAAAAACGAAAAAGTATTACAAAGTATTATACAGGATCTAATAGAATTTCTTGGATCTTCAAAAAAAAATTTTCAAAGTTTCAGTACAGTACAAGTAATGATATGTATTGTTAATTATTCAAATTTAATGGATTCCTTGCTCAAATCATTTGTACTGTACGCGTATCATATATATCACACACAAGTCTTGTGATAAGAAAAAAATTTTCGCTCAGATCCATTTGTGAAAGAAAAGAGTAGAATGAGAATGAATGATAAATATAACGAATTTTGATTTGAATCGCTAACAAAATGATAAAATGAAAAAAAAAAGAATTAGGGAGTCAACCGGGTCGTTTTGGGGATAGAGGGACTTGAACCCTCACGATTTCTAAAGTCGACGGATTTTCCTCTTACTATAAATTTCATTGTTGTCGATATTAACATGTATAATGGGACTCTATCTTTATTCTCGTCCGATTAATCAATTATTAAAAAGATCTATCAGACTACGGTGGAGTGAATGGTTTGATCAATGAATATTCGATTCTTTTTTCAATTTTTAATCGATTCACAACAAGTCTTTCATTTTTCATATAAATATAAAAAAATACAGATTTGGGTCGTCATTAATCATTTTGAGATAGTATTTCAGTACTATACGTATGTATATAGGTTTATCCTTCATCCTTTCTGAAGTTTCGATGGAAGGATTCCTTTACTAACACAATGCAGCCAACTCCATTTGTTAGAACAGCTTCCATTGAGTCTCTGCACCTATCCTTTTTTATTTTCGGTTTATGAAACCCTTGTTTATTTTCATAAAACAGGATTTGGCTCAGGATTGCCCATTTTTAATTCCAGGGTTTCTCTGAATTTGAAAGTTCTCACTTGGTAGGTTTCCATACCAAGGCTCAATCCAATTAAGTCCGTAGCGTCTACCAATTTCGCCATATCCCCTCTTTTTTTTGATGTGATTAAGATCGCATCATGATGCCGCCCCCCCCCCTTTTCTTTCATTTCTATTATGCTGGACCGGTTGAATTCATTAGATACCGGTTCCTAATATTGAAAAGTGTTTTCTACTATTTGATTTCTTGTATATTTTCTTTCATCTCTATCGGAGACCCGTATTTGGTCCAATCAGAAATGATTCTATCATTTCTATATCATCAATTCAATATAGATCGCATAACATATATATTATAGTATAATATATATTTATTATACTTATATATGCCCCTATTTCTACCGTTTTTAGCGTGCAATTTTAAATACTTGAACGGTCGATTCTTTTTTTTTTTCGTCTTAGCTTTCACCTTTCCGAATGAAACCAGAGGAGTGTTTCATTATGATCTGGATTGCGCTTTTATCTTTCATGTTATTCTTAGGGCAGGCCTTCTATAACATTATAACATAACAAAAAAAAACATTATAACATAACAAAAAAAACAAAAAAACGAAAAGGAAGATTTGAGTATTATTAATTTTAAATTCAATTAATAGCCATAACTAAAACTAATAAAATGGTTATAACTAACCATTCCGTTAATTTAGAATTAGAAGAGAATTCAAAATAAAATTATTTATTAATTAAATATGAAATATGAAATTATTTCAAATTATATATAATAAAAAAAATAATAATATTATAAGATTGTAATATACAAGAAATATAGAAATAGAATAAGATTCTAAACTTAATTACATTACTTTATTACTTTACTCGATTTTATTTAAAATGAAATATTAAAATATATTTTCAAATTAAATTAAAATGAAATATATATATTTCTATATATAAAATATATATGAAATATAATAAAATTATGTAATAAAAAATAGTAAACATAGAATAGTAAAAAAAATCTTACCATCTAATTAAGCTAATTAAGATATTTATTATTGATAAACATATATTTGAGAAATAGATCAAAATTTTATATCGCGATATTTAATAATATCGCTATATTAATAATATCGCTATATTAATAGGTATGTTCTATAATATTCAAATATCCAATATGTTTGGAAATTATAAAATTCTATTTTCTATTCTTCCTTATTTTTGATATTTCTATTTTTCTATATATCATATTTCTTATGAATTTCTATTTTTCTATATATCATATTTCTTATGAAATAGCTAAGAATGAACAGTTAATATTTCAGTAGTTTACTAAATTAGTATACGTGTACAATTTATGTTATGTGAGCCCGCTTAGCTCAGAGGTTAGAGCATCGCATTTGTAATGCGATGGTCATCGGTTCGATTCCGATAGCCGGCTTTTCTCCGTTTGTTTGATTTTTTATTTTTTACATAATTGATAATGTGAAATCAAAGCGAAAAACTTCTTTCCCTTTTCCCAAGGGTCACCCTATCATCTCGTAGGAACTTCCAATTATGAATAAAAATGGGATTGGAGGAGTTCGGTCTCTGTAGAACAAATCAATCAAGAAAAGAACCCTGAATTTTTATTATTATTATTTTAAATTTTAAATTCTTTTTATTTATATAATACAATTCTTTTTTATTTAATTATTTTTTATTTATATAATACAATTATTTATATACAATAAGATTTATATACAATAAGGTCCGGATATTGATACAATTCCTCTAATTATTCTTTGTAATACAATACTTCAGTAAATTTCGATTAATTTATCATATTTTAGTTTAGTTTTAATTTTGTTTTATGAAATTTCATAAAAAATAAGGAGTCTTTATGTCACGTTACAGAGGGCCTCGTTTCAAAAAAATCCGTCGTCTGGGGGCTTTACCGGGACTAACTAGTAAAAAGCCTAGAGCCGGAAGCGATCTTAGAAACCAATCGCGCCCCGGAAAAAAATCTCAATATCGTATTCGTTTAGAAGAAAAACAAAAATTGCGCTTTCATTATGGTCTTACAGAACAACAATTACTTAAATACGTTCGTATCGCCGGAAAAGCCAAAGGATCAACAGGTCAGGTTTTACTACAATTACTTGAAATGCGTTTGGATAACATCCTTTTTCGATTGGGTATGGCTTCGACTATTCCTCAAGCCCGCCAATTAGTTAACCATAGACATATTTTAGTTAATGGTCGTATAGTAGATATACCAAGTTATCGCTGTAAACCCCGAGATATTATTACAGTGAGGGATGAGCAAAAATCTAGGGCTCTGATTCAAAATTATCTTGATTCATCCCCCCGCGAGGAGTTGCCAAACCATTTGACTCTTCACCCATTCCAATATGAAGGATTCGTCAATCAAATAATAGATAGTAAATGGGTCGGTTTGAAAATAAATGAATTGCTAGTTGTAGAATATTACTCTCGTCAGACTTAACCCCAACTAAAATAACAAGGGTTCGGACAATTTTGACCTCTCCATTTTGGCTTAAGTAAAGGGACCCGGGGTAAGTAAGGTAAGGGGTTTGATCTGGGGATTTTGATTTCATTCATGTATCATAGATCGGTAGGGGATTTTCATTCCTTGTCCATTTTGCCCAGTATTTTTCGTACCACAGAAGATTTGGATTAGGAATACATAATCGATATCAAAGAAAGGTCTAACTGTTGGAGTATACATTCTTATTTGATGCATTGCATTGCAGTCAGTAACATTGGTGAATTAGGTGAAGAGTACGGAAAGAGAGGGATTCGAACCCTCGGTAAACAAAAGTCTACATAGCAGTTCCAATGCTACGCCTTGAACCACTCGGCCACCTCTCCTACATAATGATTATGGCCAAAAAACCGAGTTAATAGTGAGTCATTCATATTATTTTGGATAGGTATCTACATTGAATTAAAATTATTAAAAAATTGAACTCTAAAAATAGAAAACTTTTCATCAAAGACAAATCCTTCCGCATAAATCTTTTTTGTGAAAAATTGTAAAATAAAGATATATCTATTCATGTTTGCGAAGATGGGGTTTCCGCCCTTTCTAATATTTATACCGGATTTAATCTCTCAATTGAAACGAATTCAACGATTGATCCATTTTTTTAGACTGTGTTTAATGGATATCTTTAGATCATTATTCAATTTTCATAAAAATTCTAAAATGCCGTTCCAGTTTTAGATTTTTCAACAACAACTCCTTACTCCAACTTCTTAACCCATAGATTGATTTCAAATTCATGAACCGTCCCCCGGATTTTTTTTTTTTTTTATTGATTCCTGTCAAAACGAAACAATTTGAGTATGAGTAAAAGGTCTTCCTTTTTATTTTAATGAATCCGTTTTTATGTTATTTCGTACTGTACAATTCCTTTGTTTGTGGGATCATTTTCTCACGAAATGAAATTCAAATAAATTATAGAATGGATTAATACACCTATGTCTAGAT